TTATATTAAGAAAATATTTCTATGTCTATATTGAGGATTTGAAATTGAAAATATTTAGATTCAAATTACTCTTTCAAGAGATTAGGCCAATAACTATATCTACATATCCAGAAAAATAGAATTTTTTTTACAACTATTATAAAAAGTAGAGTTACCTCTTTTTTCCTGACCGGGTCAATAAAGTTATGAAAGATTTTGATTTATTTATCTCTTTTTTTATATATAATGGATTTACCTGGACTAATACATGATTTTCTTTTAGTCTTTCTGGGATTGGGTCTTATATTAGGGGCTCTGGGAGTAGTATTACTTCCTAATCCCATTTATTCTGCCTTTTCGTTAGGATTTGTTTTTGTTTGTATATCTTTATTCTATATTCTATCGAACTCCCATTTTGTAGCTGCTGCGCAGCTCCTTATTTACGTAGGAGCCATCAATGTTTTAATCATTTTTGCTGTGATGTTTATAAATGGTTCAGAATATTCCAAAGATTTCCATCTTTGGACCGTGGGAGATGGAGTAACTTCCGTGGTCTGTACAAGTATTTTTGTTTCACTAATTACTACTATTCCAGATACGTCATGGTACGGTATTATTTGGACTACAAAAGCAAACCAGATTATAGAGCAAGATCTTATAAGTAATAGTCAACAAATTGGAATTCATTTATCAACAGATTTTTTTATTCCGTTTGAATTTATTTCAATAATTCTTTTAGTTGCGTTAATCGGCGCAATTGCTGTAGCTCGTCAATAATAACTCTTTAGAACTGGAAAAATATGAGCTACCACATGCATTTCCTTTTTCTATTTGACTTTGTATATAAAATAGATAGAATTTTTTTATTAGTTCGACCTATTCCCAATATATTCCTTTATTCCATTACGTTATTTTATATTCTAGTCAACTAGTAAATCCAATTGGTTAAATTGTTGTTCATATTGAAATGAATCGAGATTGATAAGGAGTTAGTTAATGATGCTCGAACATGTACTTGTTTTGAGTGCCTTTTTATTTTCTGTCGGTCTATATGGATTGATTACAAGTCGAAATATGGTTAGGGCTCTTATGTGTCTTGAACTTATATTAAATGCGGTTAATCTCAATTTTGTAACATTTTCTGATTTTTTTGATAGTCGTCAATTAAAAGGAGCCATTTTCTCCATTTTTGTTATAGCTATTGCAGCTGCTGAAGCCGCTATTGGACTCGCTATTGTTTCATCAATTTATCGTAACAGAAAATCAACTCGTATAAATCAATCGAACTTGTTGAATAAGTAATTTAAGTAATATTATCATATAACTTAGAATTTTCATAAATAAATTCAAATTAGCATGTTGGCTACTTAAGGTAGGCTCCTGTTATCACAAAGATAAGAGATCAAAGTAGTTTGGCACTGTCAATCCATTCCATAAGTAGATTAATAAAAAAACTCGGGAAACTCATCGATTCATCTAGTCCTAGTATTTAAATATATAATTCATTTATCAATTTACTAGATTGAAACTTTATCACGTTCAAAAATGGATAGATCCAATGTCGCATTCAGTAAAGATTTATGATACATGTATCGGGTGTACTCAATGTGTCCGAGCTTGTCCCACGGATGTATTAGAAATGATACCTTGGGACGGATGTAAAGCTAAACAAATAGCTTCTGCTCCAAGAACAGAGGATTGTGTCGGTTGTAAGAGATGTGAATCCGCCTGCCCAACAGATTTCTTGAGTGTTCGAGTTTATTTATGGCATGAAACAACGCGCAGCATGGGTATAGCTTATTAATACGTTACAGAAACTCTTACTCGAGTCCATTTTTTTTTTTACCGCCAAAACCTGTGCCCAAAAATATATTATTTTTGGGCACAGGTTTTTTTGGTCCAAGTGTATCTTGTCTTTACCACGAACAACTTTCCTTGGTTAACAATAATTGTAGTTTTACCAATATTTGCGGGTTCCTTTATTTTCTTTCTTCCCCATAAAGGAAATAGGGTAATTAGGTGGTATACTATAGGTATATGCATGTTAGAACTTCTTCTAACAACCTATGCATTCTGTTATCATTTCCAATTGGACGATCCATTAGTCCAACTAGTCGAGGACTATAAATGGATCAATTTTTTTGATTTCCGTTGGAAATTAGGAATAGATGGGCTGTCAATAGGACCCGTTTTATTAACAGGATTTATCACTACGTTAGCTACTTTAGCAGCCTGGCCTGTTACTCGAGATTCTCGATTATTCCATTTCTTGATGTTAGCAATGTACAGTGGTCAAATAGGATCATTTTCTTCGCGGGACCTTTTACTTTTTTTCATCATGTGGGAATTAGAATTAATTCCGGTTTATCTACTTCTATCCATGTGGGGAGGAAAGAAACGTCTCTACTCAGCCACAAAATTTATTTTGTACACGGCGGGGGGTTCCATTTTTCTCTTAATGGGAGTTCTGGGTGTCGGTTTATATGGTTCTAATGAACCAACATTGAATTTTGAAACATCA